TTCTCTGTTTCGCCCAATCCAATAAATATATATTGGATATTGTATTGATTGAACCATCAATAATTTGGAGCGTGAAGCACAATAATTCCTATTGGGGATCAATATTATCAATTCAAAGAATTGATGGTTTACTTGGACTGATAAAAGAAAGTATCCAGGCTCCGTTCATATAATACCAAATTGTAAATGGTAAGAGTAAAAAAAAAAGTGTAAAATGTAGTAATAGAAATCATAAATATTAAAGAAATAAATGAAATGAAGAAAATAAATAAGAATAATATAAGAAAGAAAAATAAAATAGAAATTTCATTCAATTATTCATAAATTTGAGATTCATTAGTAATTAAATAGAATATGAATAGAATATAACTTACTATAATAGAAAGATAATAGAATCTTAGAATATATGATGATTATGATTACACAATTACCGCTTGTATAATATAGAATAGACTCTTCTTATATTTATATTTACTATAGGTATAATATCAAACTACCTACCAATGAAGTAGTATGATTAATACATCAAATATTTTGGGGAAAGGTATGAAACAATTGAAAAAAAAAAGAAGTGGTACTGGAATCATTTGACCTATATGCGCAAATGGAATTCGGGCAAATCTTCCCCCGGAGTAGAACAAGAACCTAAAAGAATTGAAAGGGCCCATTCAGGAACAAGAAAATTACATCGTAATTTGAATTTCGATGAAACAATACATCAATGAGAAGTTAGTTCAATAAGTTCATAAAATTCTTTTTGATTTTCTACATTATAGAATAGAGGTAAGGAGAAGGGGGCAAAACTCATTAAAAAAAAAGAAATAGGATTGGAATCGACACATTGATTTTTTTTAACAATTCTTTTGAACCGTATGCATCCAAAGGTGCACGTACGGTTCCTCAGGGATACAATTTTGTCCTAATCAACCGACTTCATCGAGAAAGATTACTTTTTTTAGGCCAAGAGGTTGATAGCGAGATCTCGAATCAAATTGTTGGTCTCATGGTATATCTCAGCATAGAAGATGATACTAGGGATCTTTATTTGTTTATAAATTCTCCAGGTGGATGGGTAATACCAGGAATAGCCATTTATGATACTATGCAATTTGTGTTACCAGATGTACATACAATATGTATGGGATTAGCCGCTTCAATGGGATCTTTCATTCTGGTCGGAGGAGAAATTACCAAACGTCTAGCATTCCCTCACGCTTGGCGCCAATGAGTTTTTTTTTATTTGAGAAAAAAAAAAGAATACTATGCCTTCGCTGTATCGAATATGAATTAAAGAAAGAATAAGTAATAATAGCATGGCACTTCGAGTTCGATATGAACAAACCATTATTGTTTTTTTTCTAACATGAGATTTTGTATCGAAATAGTAGTATGAAAGAAGGGTTATTCCCAATTTGATTTTCTGTGTCAAGCAAGAGTCAATTTCAGCGTCACAAACCATTATTCTTCCACAACAGAAGTCTCTTTCTTATTTTTATGTTATGAGAGGAAAGAATCAAAAAAATGGAAAAAATCATTTTTTCCTTCTTAGATCTTATCAAAAAGAAACTTTGGGATTGCTAAACCACAGACGAGATAAATATATAAAGCAACAGAACCATCATAGTATCTTTTTAACTACTACGAAAGGAAGGGTGGTAAATGGATCATTTAATGATTTGGATCATATAGGTTCTATTTATTCTTTTCGATAAAAAAAATTCTATCAAAAAAAGAAAATCCATTGCAGAGCCGTATGCAATGTACAAAAGATGCCTGTACGGTTGTTTAATTCTATTTTTTTATTGTTATTTTGATTCCCCCTTACTTTAATCCATCCAATCGTGCGATATATAGATAGAAGAACCATTCATGATGTTATATCAATATCATCAGGGTTATGATTCACCAACCTGCTAGTTCTTTTTACGAGGCACAAGCAAGGGATTTTATCCTGGAAGCAGAAGAACTATTGAAGCTTCGCGAAACTCTCACAAAAGTTTATGTACAAAGAACGGGTAACCCTTTATGGGTTATATCCGAAGATATGGAAAGGGATGTTTTTATGTCAGCAACAGAAGCTCAAGCTCATGGCATCGTTGATCTTGTCGCGATCGAAAATGAAAATACTGGGAATTCCATATAAATATACGAATTCCTTTTCAAAATTCAAAATTTATGTGTGAATAGAAATCATTCATAATCATCAATCATCAGGTTAAGATCGATCTAAGCCAACCCGCTCTATTCTATCTAGAATGAGATTCTATAGACACACCATGCCAACCATTAAACAACTTATTAGAAACGCAAGACAGCCAATAAGAAATGTCACGAAATCTCCCGCTCTTCGAGGATGTCCTCAGCGTCGAGGAACATGTACTAGGGTGTATGTGCGACTCGTTAAGTTCAGATCATGAGTGCAAAAATTTTTTCTGGTATCAACGACCACTACCAATGAATTAGGATAGATAGGGTGGAACACGGCCTTTTGATTGACTAGTATCAAGATCTATTATCTACCTAATTCTGTTATGATGTTATGAATTTATGGTTTCTATTGGTGCAAATCCAATCACTCCGTTTGAGATGAGAAGGAATTCTCCATTGGTAACAAATAGTTATCCATTAAGCGGAGGAAAAAGGTTATGCTCCTATTCCTTTTCTTGAAAAAAAACGGACTAACAAGGTCAGCTACCTAGCCAACTTTCAGAATTAAATACCGTCACTGTATGGATAGCTTTTTTGTGAAAAGGACTATTACTTTAGAATTAGAATTTAAAAAAGAATTCTAATTTAAAATGGATGGGTAGAGCCAAAGAGTGTGAACTATACAAGTTCACAAGAAATTTTGATGAAATGAAAGAAGAGGCTCCGGTGTATAGAGAGGACCTCACCGTTTTAGAAGTTGCCATAGAAACGAGAAAACCCACTATTCTTTTTTCTTTAGTAGCAGTTGAATTTCTTATTTCCAGGCGAGATACCTTGAAGAAAGAAAAAATCGTGGTCGGGAAGGTCATAGTCGCAAAAGCCATTGGAATTTATATTTTATATATCGGAAGAATCCGTTTTGTTATTAATTGACCGGAAGAAAAGGATGACTGAAAGAAGAGAAATCAATTAGTTATTCAATAAAGTTTCATTTGATTCAATGACCAGAGTTAAACGAGGATATACAGCTCGGAGACGTCGAAAAAAGATTCGTTTATTTGCATCAACCTTTATAGGGGCTCATTCAAGACTGACTCGAACGACTACTCAACAAAGAATGAGAGCTTTGATTTCCTCTCATCGAGATAGGAACAGGAAAAAGAGAGATTTTCGTCGTTTGTGGATCACTCGGATAAATGCGGTAACTCGTGAGGATAGGCTATTCTATAGTTATAGCCTCTTCATCCACAATCTGTACAAAAGACAATTGCTTCTGAATCGTAAAATACTTGCGCAAATAGTCCTATCAAATAAGAATTTTTTTGATATTATTTCAAAGAAAATTATCAATTAAAAAGAAAAGAATACAAAGAAAATAAAGGAATAAAAGAATCTTAATAGAATCTATTATACAGGAAACAAGAATGATTGAAACAGGATTTCCCGGAGAATGGACTCCGGGAAGATAGAATAAAAAGAAATTAATATTTGAGTAGTAGGAAGAAACGAACATCTTTCAAGAAAAAAAGATTTCTTCCCCATTTTTCCTTTTTTAGAATACAAGAATCAAATCTGAATCCTAGTTTTTTTTGAGCAAAACATTAATATGAGCTTGAGTTCCGATTGAAGTTTTTAAGAGTATATCTATTTATTTTTGGTTCTAGAACCAATAGTTCTAGGAATCGACTCCACTCTCTCCAATTGTTTTTCATTATTACGAAATGGTAACAAAGATAAAATACGAGCTTGTTTTATAGCAATAGTAATTAATCGTTGTTGTTTCAAAGTCAACCTATTCGTCCGTCTAGATAAGATTTTTCCTTGTTCACTAAGAAATCGACTAATTAAACTCATGTTTCTATAATCGATTCGATCCCCCGATCCGATTGGGGGTAAACGCCTACGAAAAGATCGCTTGGATTTACGAAAAGGTTGTTTGGATTTATCCATGGTTTGCTTATTCCTTGTTTGTTTATTCCTTCGATATAAAATAATCTATAAAATAGAATCCTCTTTTTTTCTTATTCATTTAAGATTCGACCAAAATAGGATTTGGTTTGTATTATATATGTTAAGATGTAAAGTTCTTACTCTTCCCACTACTTGGAAAAATCAAACACGAATTCTTTTCTATCTATTTCTTTATTTCCCCATGAATCGTATACTTTTGACAATAGCGACAAAATTTTCTAAATTCTAGTCGATTTGGTGTATTGTGTCGATTCTTTTGAGTAATATATCTAGAAATGCCCAGCAATTCTTTATTGACACCCTTTTGAACACAACAGGTACATTCCAAAATAACTATAATTCTAATATCTTTACCCTTGGCCATGAACCTCCTTTTCATTTTGGATCGACTTCGTTCGCTATGGAATTTCTAACTATTTTCTTTTTTGAATTATTAGAATTCGAATGACTTAGAAGTACTATAATCTAAAATAGAATTACTATAATACTATAAATATAAAGAAAAAGAGTCATATTCATTAATAGAAGAATATTAAGAATATCGTAATAATTAATTAATACAATTTTTTCTAACTATAAATCATTTCTATACTAATCTCAGTATTTTCTTCTTTCTATGTTAGAATTTCGTGGAACCGTCCCTAGACTGGATCCACATTTCCATTTTTTCCCCAAAAAATTCACTGTATTTTGACTGAGATTCAATACACTCTTTTTTTTTTAGGATAGATTAGGATATAAAAGAAAAAGAATTTAGAACCATGTTACGTAGAATTGTATCTCAAATCTTCTTCATTTTTTATCAATACAAGAATTTCATCAGGATGAAAAAAAGGGGAATGACAAGGCATCTGGAAATAAACGATTAATTTCTATCAATAGACCTGCTAAAGACCCAAACCATAAAGTGGTTAACACAGGTGCCGTTGAGAGATATGTTTTTATATCTCGCATTGAAAATCCTCCTTCTTCTTTTATTTTCTATTTTTTTTCTTATTTCTTTTCTTTGTATTGTATATTGTAAGAATTGTATATTGTAATACATATATAGTCCTAGTTCGCTATTCTAATAAATAGATCATATATAATCCGATATTTTAATTTGAGTTCAAGATCATTTGTTTTTTAATTAGAATTAGGAATTACTAACTAAAATGCATATGTACAACAATGACCCAGCAGATTCAATTTTGCCGCCCCCTAAAAAAAATGACAAGAACATTCTCTACCTATTCTATAGATATATCTATAGAATAGGTAGAGAAAAAAAGAAGGATGTGGAAAAAAAGATATGGATTTTATACAATGACACACTGTATAACAATTTTTCAAAGGGATGTAGCGCAGCTTGGTAGCGCGTTTGTTTTGGGTACAAAATGTCACAGGTTCAAATCCTGTCATCCCTACCTATTCTTTCTCCTATAGATACTTATAAGAGATTCCTTGAGTAAGATCAGTCAATTTTGGACATAATCTTTCATTTGTACATACTATATGTACACACAATAAACTTCGGGGATAAAAAAATCCTTTTCTTTACAATTGTATCTACTTTTATATATCTATTGTTATAGGATCTAAAAAAGCGCTCTTAGTTCAGCTCGGTAGAACGCGGGTCTCCAAAACCCGATGTCGTAGGTTCAAATCCTACAGAGCGTGATTCCTTTTATGTTATGTCGAATTACAATGAAAGAACTTAACAAAACAAAGTAGAAAAAGTAGAATTGCAACTTAAAATTGACCTCCTACAAGGAGGAGGTCAATCAAAAAAAGAGATGTTACTCAATCAAAGGTCCAACTGATCACCGCGCCTGTATTGTAAATATGCAGTTACAAATAATCCTGTTAAAGTAATAGGAATTAGACCTAAGACGATTCCGAATAGAAAAACTTCAATCATTTCGATTTGTTTTAGGGAATAAGAAGAGAGGTAAGATCTATCCTTAAATATTAATCTGAATTATCCATGAATCTCAATGGCCAGGAATTAGTAATTGACGCGGGAAGGAACCATAGAATACCTGAAATTGAAATGAAATATTCTGAGAGGCTTTGATTTTGATTTTTGTAAATTGTTTATTGAATTTCATTCATTTCAAATAAGTCGTATCTTGTTTAAACCAATAAATAGAGCTGGGGTTATAGTTGAAGCAGCCAGTAAAAAACCAAAATAACTAGTTAGAATAGGCATGAAAGAGCTAAATTAGATATGTTATTTTACTACTTTTACTACATATAATTATATGAATAAAACATTTACCTAAGTCTCAATCGAGATATGATGGTAAGAAAAACTAATTTAAATAATTCATTTAGTTCCAATTGAAAGTTCTTGATTCATCAGTCATTATAGACGGACACTAAAAAAAAATCAAATGAAACTATTCAAGATTTTTCAATTTTTTGAAAAGTCAAGGTTTTATTTTTTTTTCTTTATTTAAATTTGATTTCGGACCAACTCGATTCAAAGAAGAGCAACTCCTATTACCCTTTGAAACTTTCCATATTAATTTGTTTTGTATTGTAGTTACATAAGGAAAGAACTATCTAATGTAACAACAGTTGCTTCACGAATATGAATTGTTCCAACGATCTTTTTTTTTTCTTTTTGCAAATATTAAAAATACTAAATATAAAAAAGAAGAAAAGAATAAGAAAAAATAGGAAATCTAATTCTAATATATTAACCAATGAAAAACGAAATAGTAAAAGAATTAAATAGATAGGGATAGTAATAAGAATTTCCATTTCTAAGAATTACTATTTAGAATAGTAAGGAATAGTTTCAGTTTAGAAGTTCAAAGTGAAATAGTATTAGCATATTTATTCTATGAACGAACAATTACCAATTACTTGAATAAAATGAGAGGATTAAAAAAAAGAAAATATGAACCGAACCGCCAAAGGGTTTTATAGATTTCACATAACATATAATAGAATTTTATGAATATAATGAATGAGATGTTTCAATCATGATATCTCTCCATGATATCTCTCATTAATTATGAGAGCCCATCCATTCAAGATTTTTACTTTCTATTACTATGATGAATCCACTAATATAAACCTTATTTAATCTTATAGAATCTTAGATTCTAAGGAAAATCTATTTATACATAGATAAGGAAGATATAGCAATAGCATTTCCTTTCGGTAATGATCGAGACTGCGTTGCTGCGCTAGAGGAAGGATAGCTATACTGATTCGGTCTACTCTAAATACGCCTTTGGTACAAAATTGACGATCTCACAAAGATCCAGTATCAGTAGTTTTAGATTTACTGATTCCATCTTTCACGGAATCGGCCCGCCTTTTTTTTGAAACATACAAGAATTTGTGGAGCTCAGCATGTCTGGAAGCACGGGAGAACGTTCTTTTGCT